GGAATTCCTTGTCGGCTTTCTGTAAAATACTCGTTTGGACGAGGGCTTCCAAATACATCGTAAGCTAAACCCGTGCTGACGAATAACCAACCCGCAATAAATAAGGAAGGTATAGTAATGCTATGAATGACCCAGTATCGAATACTGGTAATAATATCAGCAAAAGAACGTTCTCCTGTGCTTCCAGACATGTTGAGCTCCGCATATTCTTGTACAGTCAGGGGGGGGGTCGATTCCTTAAAAGATGAAATCAGTAAATGGAAATTCACTGAAATATAATCTTTGTAAGATCGTCAATATTGTACCAAGGGTGTCTTTAGAGTATACCGAATCAGTATAGCTATCCTTCTTCTGACACAGCAATGCAATTTAACAATCAGTATCGAAATGAAGTGTTAGATAATTTCTTTCTTCTTTTCTTGTTGCTTGTCGATGTAGAATTTTGTACCATTTAATAGAAAATTCCTAAAATTCCTGTAGTATAGGGATAAGGGTTTTCTTCATTATTGGCTTCGGACTATAAACGGAAGATCCGGTAAAATGTGAATCCGACAGGTTGGTTTCCAATAATTTATGAAGGAGATTATCATATTCTCACGATTCAATTAGATCTTACATCTAAAAAAAATCCCTTTTGTGGTTGTATAAGATGTTTTTTGTTGGAATCTTTTTTTTTTTTTTAGTAATTGGTTAGTCGACCAGTAACAAAATAGTAGATATTATTCAATGAAAGAAAGAGAACAACGAATAAATAAAAAAAAAATCAATATTCGTGATGCACGCATTATTGTATTAGCCCCAAACAAAGGAAAAAAAGGGGGGTCCTTCTTGACCTAATTAAAAGGAGGGGCCTTTGGAATATGGGGAATATGGAAAGACAAAATGTAAAACCCAGTTTCGATTGATCGTATCATGCGATACTTTTTTCTTTTCAATCGCGATATTATGTGAATGGACTACTACTGAGTTCACTTTAAAGTAAAAAAATAAAGTGCATTAGAAGGGCACTTGTCGTTCGAAAAAAAAAAAAAAGGATTCGATATTTCGATACAATAAAAAACGATCAAAATGATTTTACAATTTTATTCCATAGTGATTAGTGATTCAAAGAAAGTTTAATTTTGTGAATGAAGTTATAAAAAAAGAGTTCTTATTATTATAAATATTAAATATTCTATATATAAATATTCTATATATACATATATTAGTTATATACATATATTAGTTATATACATATATTAGTTATATACATATATTAGTTTAGTCAACTCAAGAGTTGACCGATGAATCTGTTGATTCAAAATTGCGGGATGGGTAAATGTCACAGATGATGAATTGATTTCTTACTTATGTTACTCTATTTTTGTTAGTATCGTCTATAATAATATAATAATTGATGAATCAAACATTTTCAATTGAATTTATCCTTTCAATTGGTTGGTATTTTTGCCTATCCTAGTATCTTTCAAAAATTGAAACTTAGGGAAGTGCTTTATAAACATATGTATAAAAAGAACATATTTCATTTAGCCTTTTCATGCCTACTATAACTAGTTATTTCGGTTTTCTACTAGCAGCTTTGACTATAACCTCAGCTCTATTTATCGGTCTTAGCAAGATACGACTTATTTGAAATTAATTAAATGAACAATTCATAAAAAATCTTTCTATGGTAGTTCATATATTCTATAGTTCCTTACCGTATTAATTTACAATTCTTGGTCATTGAGATTTATAGTCAATACAGATTAATATTTAAGGATAAATATTACCTCCCCTTTCCCCTTTCAAATAAATTGAAATGATTGAAGTTTTTCTATTTGGAATCGTCTTAGGTCTAATTCCTATTACTTTGGCTGGATTATTCGTAACTGCATATTTACAATACAGGCGTGGTGATCAGTTGGACCTTTGATTAATTAACATCGCTTTTTTGATTGACCTCCTACTTCCTTTAATCCGCGGGAGGTCAAATTTTGATTGCTGTTCAATTATTTCAGTGTAATTTTCGACCTAACACGATTAACAAGAACACAGAATCACGCTCTGTAGGATTTGAACCTACGACATCGGGTTTTGGAGACCCACGTTCTACCGAACTGAACTAAGAGCGCTTTATTATCACAATAAATATTTTGTAACCCGAACCCATAAATCATAAAATTAAAGATTTATTGTGTATGTCCAATTTTTTTAATCGATCTCAATTGATCCCTCGTTACTGTTCAGAAGATAAGTAATAGGTAGGGATGACAGGATTTGAACCCGTGACATTTTGTACCCAAAACAAACGCGCTACCAAGCTGCGCTACATCCCTTTCAATTGGTCTACAGTGTCATTGTAGAGAATCCCTGTCTTGTTTTCCACATCTTTATTTCCTCCATTGATATATACAAATTATCTTGTCATTTCTTCTCTTCTTTTTGGTCTCATATAACAAACATATAATATAGTAATTATATTATATTATATCAAAGTATGAAATAAATATGAAACCTACCATAAAAAATTAATATTTTTTAGGAATTTCATGCGGAAAGGAACATATTTATTTCTTTTAAGAAAAGTAATATCTATTTTGTACATTTCAATTTTAATTAGGGACTCCGCGTACAAATACAAGTGGTCAGTCATTAACTACATATACACATCTGGTCATATATGTATTACCATTATGTATTACAAATTACAATAAAATTACAATAACGAATAAAGAAAGAGGAGTTTTTAAAATGCGAGATCTAAAAACATATCTCTCTGTGGCACCGGTAGTAAGTACTCTATGGTTCGGGTCTTTAGCAGGTTTATTGATAGAGATCAATCGTTTTTTTCCGGATGCGTTGATATTCCCCTTTTTTTAATTCTAGTTATTGATATGGGAAGGGGGGAAGAAGATTAGAGATACAATCAAATATCTGTAACTAATCCCTACCCTTCCCTTCTTTTTTTCTTTGTTTTTTTTTTTCTAACTTATTCTAAAAAAAAAAAAAAAAAAAAAACAAAGAAAAAGCGTTTTCACCCTCAGTGAAACTATGAACTCGGGCCCAGGCTCAAATTTAATTAATATTAATAATAGAGTGGAAATGAAAATGTGATGGTTGGGGCAACAATATAATATCATACAAGATACTTAACTTAAAATGAAATACTGTACGGCATAAATTATAAATATAGTTACAAATCATTATATTACTTATTACTTTACTACTATATTGATTGCAACGAAATCTTTCTTTCAAAATTTGATTTCGAGTTACCTGCTTCTATTTTTTTTTTTTGTACTTTCTTCTTCTTTGCTTCGGATCGGAAAATTAAAGAATTGAGTGAATCAAAAACCAAAGGAGGTTCATGGCCAAGGGTAAAGATGTCCGAGTAACGGTTATTTTGGAATGTACCAGTTGTGTTCGAAATCGTGTTAATAAGGAATCAATGGGCATTTCCAGATATATTACTCAAAAGAATCGACACAATACGCCTAGTCGATTGGAATTGAGAAAATTCTGTCCCTGTTGTTACAAACATACGATTCATGGGGAGATAAAGAAATAGATCGAACCGATCGCTCGTGTGTCAGTCTTCCAAGGAAGATGAAAAATTACATATTATATATATAACATATATTTTATTTATTTAAATATAAACAAACCAAATCCTATTTCGATCGGATCAAACATGATGTAGATGTAGAATTAATAAATAGGATTGGGATTTTCAGGATAAGGAATAAACAAACCATGGATAAATCCAAGCGAATCTTTCTTAAATCCAAGCGATCTTTTCGTAGGCGTTTGCCTCCGATACAATCGGGGGATCGAATTGATTATAGAAACATGAGTTTAATTAGTCGATTTATTAGCGAACAAGGAAAAATATTATCTAGACGGGTGAATAGATTGACCTTAAAACAACAACGATTAATTACTATTGCTATAAAACAAGCTCGTATTTTATCTCTATTACCTTTTCTTAATAATGAGAAACAATTTGAAAGAAGCGAGTCAACCGCTAGAACTGCTAGTCTTAGAACCAGAAAAAAATAGGCTGACTCTTCAATTGAATCAAAATAAAATTCCAACCCAAACTCAAATGCGGATTGACGTTTTTTTTTTGTTCGAAAAATAGGAAAATCGAGATTTGATTGTCGTGTCGTAAGAAAAAAAAATTGGAGAAGAAGAATAAATATTTTTTATTGAACGTGTTTCTTCATTTTGATGACTTTATCATATTTTATCATACTAATTTCTACTCTACCTTCCCAGAGTTCATTCTCCAGGGAACTCCATTTAAACTTAAACTATTCCAACGGATTCCTTCCAATTCCTTTATTTTATGATCTCATTGGAAATCATATAAAGACAACTCTTATTTAATATAGCTATTTGTGCAAGTATTTTACGATTAAGAAGCAACTGTCTCTTGTACAGATTGTGTATAAATTTATTATAACTAAAGTATACTTTATTGTCGCGAATTACTGCATTTATCCGAGTGATCCACAAACGACGAAAATCTCTCTTTTGTCTACCTCTATCCCGATGAGCTGAAACCAAAGCTCTTATTTTCTGTTGAGTAATAGTACGAGTAAGTCTTGAATGAGCCCCTCGAAAGGTTGATGCAAATAAACGAATTTTTGTTCTACGTCTTCGGGCTATATACCCTCGTTTAATTCTGGTCATTGAATAAATGAAACTTTGATGAATAACTAATCGATTTCCTTTCTTTCAGCTATTCCCTTCCCGTGTCCTAGTCTATTAATAACAAAACGCATTCTTCCAATGTATAAAATAAAAATTCCAATGGCTTTTGCTACTATAACCGTCCCGACCACGATTTTTTCTTTTTTTTTTTTTTTCTAGGTCAAATGCCTAGAAAAAAAAAAATTGTATTGATACTAGGTATCAAAAACACATAGTAAATAAAAAAGTAGTAAATATAAATGGGTATAGTGGGTTCCATCGTTTCTATGGTTACTTCTTAAACGGTGAGGTCCTCTCTATACACCGGAGCCCTTCTTTCTTTCATTTAATCAATGTTATTGTTAACTTGTACAGTTCATACTCTTTGGCTCTACCCATAATTATCCAGTACTAGGTCTTTCACAACGAGATCTACTTAATACAGTAACGGTATTTAATTATGAAGATTAGCTGAGTAGCTGACCCTGTTAGTCCGTTCTTGCAAGAATAAGGCATAATTTTTCTGCTTTTTAAAATAGGATTTCCCCCGCTTAATGGATACCATTTGCTATCAATGGAGAATTCTTTCTCATCTTAAATTTTAAATTGAGGTGATTGGATTTGCACCAACGGAAACCATACATTTGATACCACAATAGAAGGATAGATCTTTTTTATTTTTAGATATTGAATGGAGTTCTTTCATTCTATTCTATACTATTCACTGGTACTGATCGTTGATACTGGATCAATTGTTTTCTTTCTTTTGTCCTAGCCCATGATCTGAACGAGTCGCACATACACCCTAGTACATGTTCCTCGTCGCTGAGGACATCCCCCAAGAGCGGGGGATTTGGTGACATTTCTGATTGGCTGTCTTGTGTTTCTAATAAGTTGTTTAATAGTTGGCATGTTGAATCATATACATAATGGGCTGGTTTAGATCGATCTTAACCGGGTGATTATGAATTATTTTATTTCTATTAATATATAATATATTAATAGATTAATGAATCGATAAATCCGGTAAGAAGATAAAATCTCAAATCACGAATTCGTGTGAAATCCTTGTTATTTTTTCTTTTTTATTCAGTCGCTACAAGATCAACAATTCCATGAGCTTGGGCTTCTGTTGCTGACATAAAAACATCTCTTTCCATGTCTTCGGATACAACCCATAAGGGTTTGCCTGTCCTTTGTACATAAACCCTTGTGATGGTTTCGCGCAGCTTCAGTAGTTCTTCCGCTTCCAAGATAAATTCTCCCGTCTGTGCCTCATAAAAAGAACTAGCAGGTTGATGGATCATTACCCTGATGATATAACATAATAAATGTTTATTTTATCTCGCATGATGAAAGGCGAAGAGATAAAGAATAATAAAAATAAATAAAATAATTGAACAACCGTACAGGCATCTTTTGCGCATTGCATACGGCTCTATAATGGAATTAACTTTTTTTTTACCTTACTTACATCGAAAAAAATATAAATATAGGTTCTATCAGACTCAGGTTGGTAAATGATCCAATAACCACCCTTCTTTTTGGAGTAGTTCAAAAATACTATGATGGCTCCGTTGCTTTATATACTTATTTCGTCTGTTATTTAGCAATCCCAAAGTTTCTTTTTTTTTTTTTCAAATAAAAAAACAAGATTTTTTTATTTTCATATTCTTTCATAACATAAATAAAATATTATTAAGAGCTCCCGGGCGTGAAAACAAAAAGGTTTGTGACGCTGAAATAGGCCTCCCGATAGATCGGATAAAATCGGAAATACCTTTTATCTCATACTACTCTTTCGATACATAATTTAAGGGTTTAAAAAAAATTCTCATATCGAATTCGAAGTGCCATGCTATTATTACTTAATATTCATATTTCATATAGCGCGAAGGCATAGTCTTCTTTTTTCTCTCAAATCAAATAAAAAACTCATTGGCGCCAAGCGTGAGGGAATGCTAGACGTTTGGTAATTTCTCCTCCGACCAGAATAAAAGATCCCATTGAAGCGGCTAATCCCATGCATATTGTCTGTATATCTGGTCGCACAAATTGCATAGTATCATAAATAGCTACTCCGGGTATTACCCATCCGCCAGGAGAGTTTATAAACAAATACAGATCTTTGGTATCATCCTCTATACTGAGATATACCATAAGACCAATAAGTTGATTCGAGATCTCGCTATCAACCCCTTGGCCTAAAAAAAGTAATCTTTCTCGATAAAGTCGGTTGATTGGGATAAAGTTGTATCCCTTAGAAACCGTACATGCACCTTTTGATGCATACGGTTCAACAAAAATAATGAAAAAAAAAGAATCAATGTGTAGATGTAGATTCTAGCGCTTTCTTTTTTTTTTTTCATAACAGGCTTTTAACTTATAAAAAAGGGGATTTTCTTTCATTTTTCAAGAAAGATGGGGTTTGGCCTGTTTATCTATAAAAAAAATTACTAAAGTTATCTAACTAACTTCTCATTGATGTATTGTTTCATCGAGATACAATCTAAATCGCGATGTAATTTTCTTGTTCCTAAATGGGCTTCTTAAATTTTTTTAGGTTTATGCTCTACTCCGAGTAAAGATCCGTCCGATTTGGATTTGCACATATAGGACAAATGCTCCAATACCACGTCCTTTTACTACGACTTCCCTTTTTTTTTTTTTTCAATTTTTTTCATGTCTTACAACAAATATTCACTGCATTCATCATATTACTCGATTGATTAACAGTTTGAGATCACTTCTATTTATATATATAGAATATGATATAACATAGTAATCATAAATATATTTATTACCAATTGTTTTTTTTCTAAACGGAGCCTAGATACTTCATTTTATTGGCCTAACCAAGCCAACCATAAATTATTCTAATTGATAATATTAATCTGTATACCCTCCCGAAAAAATAGATCTAATTGCACTTCACGCTCCAAATTTTTGATAATTCAATCAATCTTTCTTGGGCGAAAGGGAGGATATCTCGATCGGGGAAGAGAACGGGGAAATACCATATGACCCAATATATATGACAAGTCGCACTATACGTCAATCCACAATGCATCTTCCTCTCCAGGACTTCGAAAAGGTACTCTTGGAACACCAATAGGCATTAAATAAAAGAAAAATTAAGTACTATATCTCACTTTGATGTGAAAGCGTAACAATGGGTTTATTGTACTAATAATATTGGCCTTTATCATATTTTATTATCATATTTTATCCATAGATTGACTAAGTTCATAAAAAAATAAAAGAAGACAAAATGAATAAAGGAAAATTCTTAAAAATAAGTCCTTTGAATGATGAACAAATATATATGCATTCACTCATATAAATATAAAATGGTATCAACTCCCCTACCATTGCGTATTGGTACTTATCGGGTATAGAATAGATCTGCTTCTTTTTGTTCCTACGAACAAAATAGTTTCGTTATTACTAAAAGTAATTATTACGAAAAGAATCAAATAAATATTAATCCTTTCCCCAAGATAATCCACTAAAAAGAGGGTCCACAGTTTTTTCCAATGCAATAAAGTTACATTGTGTCTATTTTTCGTTGATAAAGGGGTATTTCCATGGGTTTGCCTTGGTATCGTGTTCATACCGTCGTATTGAATGATCCCGGTCGTTTGATTGCTGTCCATATAATGCATACAGCTCTGGTTGCTGGTTGGGCCGGTTCGATGGCTCTATACGAATTAGCAGTTTTTGATCCTTCTGATCCTGTTCTTGATCCAATGTGGAGACAGGGTATGTTCGTTATACCCTTCATGACTCGTTTAGGAATAACCAATTCATGGGGGGGTTGGAGTATCACAGGGGGGAATGTAACGAATCCGGGTATTTGGAGTTACGAAGGTGTGGCCGGGGCACATATTGTGTTTTCTGGTTTGTGCTTTTTGGCAGCTATCTGGCATTGGGTGTATTGGGATCTAGAAATATTTACTGATGAACGTACAGGAAAACCCTCTTTAGATTTGCCTAAGATCTTTGGAATTCATTTATTTCTATCAGGGGTGGCTTGCTTTGGTTTTGGTGCATTTCATGTAACAGGATTGTATGGTCCTGGAATATGGGTGTCCGATCCTTATGGACTAACCGGAAGGGTACAATCCGTAAATCCAGCGTGGGGTGTGGAGGGTTTTGATCCTTTTGTTCCGGGAGGAATAGCCTCTCATCATATTGCAGCAGGGACCTTGGGCATATTGGCGGGTCTATTCCATCTTAGTGTCCGTCCACCTCAACGCCTATACAAAGGATTACGTATGGGAAATATTGAAACCGTACTTTCCAGTAGTATTGCTGCTGTCTTTTTTGCAGCTTTTGTAGTTGCTGGAACTATGTGGTATGGTTCAGCAACTACCCCGATTGAATTATTTGGTCCCACTCGTTATCAATGGGATCAAGGATACTTCCAACAAGAAATATATCGAAGAATCGGTGCTGGGTTAGCCGAAAATCAAAGTTTATCTGAAGCTTGGTCTAAAATTCCTGAAAAACTAGCTTTTTATGATTACATCGGCAATAATCCGGCAAAAGGGGGGTTATTCAGAGCGGGCTCAATGGACAACGGGGATGGAATAGCTGTTGGGTGGTTAGGACATCCTATCTTTAGAGATAAAGAGGGGCGCGAACTTTTTGTACGTCGTATGCCTACTTTTTTTGAAACATTTCCGGTTGTTTTGGTAGACGGAGACGGAATTGTTAGAGCCGATGTTCCTTTTAGAAGGGCAGAATCAAAATATAGTGTCGAACAAGTAGGTGTAACTGTCGAGTTCTATGGCGGCGAACTCAACGGAGTCAGTTATAGTGATCCCGCTACTGTGAAAAAATATGCTAGACGTGCTCAATTGGGTGAAATTTTTGAATTAGATCGTGCTACTTTGAAATCCGATGGTGTTTTTCGTAGCAGTCCAAGGGGTTGGTTTACTTTTGGGCATGCTTCGTTTGCTTTGCTCTTCTTCTTCGGACACATTTGGCATGGTGCTAGAACCTTGTTTAGAGATGTTTTTGCTGGTATTGATCCCGATTTAGATGCTCAAGTGGAATTTGGAGCATTCCAAAAACTTGGAGATCCAACTACAAGAAGACAAGTAGTCTGATACAATATTGCTTTGTTACTTGTTACTTTTCGTTTTTATTTTCTTTTTATGATTTGATATAGGGTACTGGATAAATCGTGATTTGAATCACTGTCTTTTCTTTGACTCTTGTTCTTTATTTATCCGGGAGACGATCCCAAATAAACAGGTATGGAAGCTATAATTGTAAACCACGATTGAATCTATGGAAGCATTGGTTTATACATTCCTTTTAGTCTCAACTCTAGGAATAATTTTTTTCGCTATCTTTTTTCGAGAACCGCCTAAAGTTCCAACTAAAAAGGTGAAATGATTTTTCATTATCTCAATTGAAAGTAATGATCCTCCCAATATTGGGAGGATCATTACTTCAACTAGTCCCCGTGTTCCTCGAATGGATCTCTTAGTTGTTGAGAGGGTTGCCCAAAAGCAGTATATAAGGCGTACCCAGTAAAACTTACAAGTAAACCAGATAAAAAGATGGCAACTAGGGTTGCTGTTTCCATTATTATATAGTTTTAAGACATTATATAGTTTTAAGACCACAATGGATCTATTATAAGATCATTTATTTACAACGGAATGGTATACAAAGTCAACAGATCTTACTGAATATAAAATATTATGGCTACACAAACTGTTGAGGGTAGTTCTAGATCTGGCCGCCCAAAACGAACTAATGCAGGGAGTTTATTGAAACCATTGAATTCAGAATATGGTAAAGTAGCTCCTGGGTGGGGAACTACTCCTTTGATGGGTCTCGCAATGGCTCTATTTGCGATATTCCTATCTATTATTTTGGAGATTTATAATTCTTCCATTTTACTGGATGGAATTTCAATGAATTAGATTCACAAGAACCATTAACTGGCTTTTTCAATACAAAGTGAAGCGTTTAGTTTTCTGATTTTTATCCCATTCTATTTTGGTAGTTCGACCGTGGAATTTCTTTGTTTCTGTATTTCCGGAATATGAGTGTGTGACTTGGTATAATTGATCCTATGGATAGTACAGAGGATGGGTCTGTCATCTTGATAGAGATGGTTTTACTTCGTCGGATATTCATTCTAGTATCTGGAGCACGGAATATATGAAATAGATTACAAAGTATTAGAACTATGATTCATACTTAATAGTTAGACCTCGTGGCCGGACGTCAAAAAATTTTTTCAAAGAGTTAGAAGGTATAAATAGAAAGATTTTTATTCTTTCAAACTTTCGTTTATGCTTATTTTGATCAAAGGACAAAGGTTTCTTTGGATTTTTACTCATTATATCTATTCATTGAATAAGTGATGATCCAATGGTTCTTACTCAGGGAATTTTGGGACTTAGTTTGAAGGGGTTTTGTTGAATCATCGTGGTTCTAGTATGAATCTGAGGTTTTAATTAATTCATAGGGTCTTAACAAGAGAATTCCTATCAATAATAAAGAAAACAGCAGTAAAGCCGCATTACACATAAATAACAACAAAGAAAATAAAATAGGTAATATAGAAGATTCAAGAGGCCTATAACGATCAATATATAATATATAGACGAATGAGCCGACTTGATTTTTTGGCATTATAACCACAAAGAAGAGCTTTCGGATCTTTATTCTTTCGTATCTTCATAAAAAATTGAATCATAGAATTAAGAAATTTAAAACTTTCTACACATCCGTTAGAACTAGTATTGGGGTGTTTCTGTTTGAGCCGTACGAGATGAAATTTTCATATACGGTTCTCCGGGGGGGTCTCCTTGATTTACCTATCTCAATAAAATCTATGATTGGTTCGAAGAACGTCTTGAGATTCAGGCAATTGCCGATGATATAACTAGTAAATATGTCCCTCCTCACGTCAACATATTTTATTGTCTAGGAGGAATTACGCTTACTTGTTTTTTAGTACAAGTAGCTACAGGGTTTGCTATGACTTTTTATTATCGTCCGACCGTTACAGAGGCTTTTGCTTCTGTTGAATATATAATGACTGAAGCTAATTTTGGTTGGTTAATCCGATCAGTTCATCGATGGTCGGCAAGTATGATGGTCCTAATGATGATCCTGCACGTATTTCGTGTGTATCTCACCGGTGGCTTTAAAAAACCTCGCGAATTGACTTGGGTTACAGGTGTGGTTTTGGGTGTATTGACCGCATCTTTTGGTGTAACTGGTTATTCCTTACCTCGGGACCAAATCGGTTATTGGGCAGTAAAAATTGTAACAGGCGTACCAGAAGCTATTCCTGTAATAGGCTCGCCCCTGGTAGAGTTATTGCGCGGAAGTGCTAGTGTGGGACAATCTACTTTGACTCGTTTTTATAGTTTACACACTTTTGTATTACCTCTTCTTACTGCCGTATTTATGTTAATGCACTTCCCAATGATACGTAAGCAAGGTATTTCTGGTCCTTTATAAAGAATATATACCATCGAGTAATCAATCATTTATCACTTGGGGTAGGAACAATAGTATTTCATTGCTACAAATATGGATTATTGAAAAGAATAAGACATGTATTGGGATATTTCTCTTCAACTCTACAAAAATTTATTATTTTTTTGACACTCAGAGTTGAAGCGAATTTTCCGAAGATAAAATGGATTATGGGAGTGTGTGACTTGAACTATTGATCGGGCCTTGCAGATATATGCCCTATCTGCCACATTTGAATTCACAACAAAAAAATGTGTCTTTGTTCCAACCACCGCGTAAGCCCCATACAGAAGATAGGCCGGTTCGTT